AGATAGACGTTATCGGGAGGGTTACTCTGGTGCTCCTGAGGATGAAGTTACTGAGGAGATTCGCCTTCTACTATATAAATATTTTCCGAAGGATGACCCTGACGCTACAAGAGATCGTGAGAAGATAAAAGCATTTTTGGAGGAGGCTGACTATCATATAGAGAAATATTTCAATGGCCCTTGCTTTGGAGGTGATCCTCAGGAGGATGACTCTGACTCTGGAAGTGATCCGGATGGCCCTGACTCTGGAAGTGATCCGGATGACCCTGACTCTGGAAGTCATCCGGATGGCCCTGACTCTGGAAGTGATCCGGATGGCCCTGACTATGGAAGTGATCCGGATGACCCTGACTATGGAAGTGGTTTTAGGGATTTTGGAGGGGGTCTTACGGATAGGGATAAGGAGAAAGCTATTGCTATGATTCGCGCTGTAATGGATAAATATTTTCCGAAGGGTGACCCAGGCGCTAGAAAAGATCCTGAGAAGAAAAACAAATTTGATGAGGAGGTTAACTCTATAGTAGAGAGATATAACAACGGTGACCTTCGTGATCCTCAGGAGAAAGTTGATGAGGAGTTTAACTCTATAGTAGAGAGATATAACAACGGTGACCTTCGTGATCCTCAGGAGAAAGTTAAGGAGGAGATTCGCCTTGAACTAAATGAATTACACGCTAAATATTTTCCGAAGGATGACCCAGGCGCTAGAAAAGATAAGGAGAAGATAGACAACTATTTTAAGGAGGCTTTCCGTATAGTAGAGAGATATCCGAAGGACCCTAGCTATGGAGGTGATCCTGACTCTGACTCTGGAAGTGATACGGATGGCCCTGACTCTGGAAGTGATACGGATGGCCCTGACTATGGAAGTGATCCGGATGGCCACTTCTATGGAAATGATCCGGATGGCCACTTCTATGAAAGTGATCCGGAGGATTCCCTTCAAAAAAAAAGAAATCCTGGGGGGGATTACCTTCAAATAGATAGATATCCTGAGGATACTTGCTTTAAAATAGAAAGAGATCCTCAGAAGATAGATAGATATATTGAGGAGCCTTACCTTGACTACGGAAGTAATCCTCAGAAGGATGACCCTAGCTATGGGGGTGATCCTCAGGAGGATGACTCTGACTACGGAAGTAATCCTCAGAAGGATGACCCTAGCTATGGGGGTGATCCTCAGGAGGATGACTCTGACTACGGAAGTAATCCTCAGAAGGATGACCCTAGCTATGGGGGTGATCCTCAGGAGGATGACTCTGACTCTGGAAGTGATCCTAATCCTAGGGAGAATTACACTCACAAATACAAACATTTGTGGCTTATGTGCGATGAGTGTTATACATTAAATTATAGGAGATTTTTGAAAGAAAAATTGTATATTTGTGAAGGATGTGGATTTCATTTGAAAATGAATAGTTCAGAGAGACTCAAACTTTTGATCGATTCGGATACTTGGGATCCTATGAATGAAAAGATGGCCTCTCTGGATCCCATTGAATTTCATTCGGAGGAGGATCCTTATATAGATCGTATCGATTCTTATCAAAAAAAGACAGGATTAACTGAGGCTATTCAAACCGGTCTAGGCCAATTAAATGGTATTCCCATAGCAATGGGGGTTATGGAGTTTGGGTTTATGGGGGGTAGTATGGGATCCGTAGTCGGGGAGAAAATAACCCGTTTGGTTGAGTATGCCACTAATCAATCTCTACCTCTTATTATAGTGTGTGCTTCCGGGGGGGCACGCATGCAAGAAGGAAGTTTGAGCTTGATGCAAATGGCTAAAATATCTTCTTCTTTATATGATTTTCAAACAAATAAAAAGTTATTCTATGTATCAATCCTTACATCTCCTACTACCGGTGGGGTGACAGCCAGTTTTGGTATGTTGGGGGATGTCGTTGTTGCCGAACCCGATGCCTATATTGCATTTGCGGGTAAAAGGGTAATTGAACTAACATTGAATAAAGAAGTACCTGAAGGTTCACAAGAGACGGAATATTTATTCGAGAAGGGGTTATTCGATATAGTCGTACCACGTCAGAATTTAAAAAGTATTCTGAATAAGTTATTTGGGTCCCACGGTTTCTTTCCTTTTACTTTGAATCAAAATCACTCGAGTATAACAGAACATTAAGTTCAATTATTTTATTTGTAGCAAACAAGTAGTTAATTTATTGGACTCCAAGTAAAAATAAGACAATTGGAATTTTCTTTGTTGACAGATAGAGAAAGATAGATATAGAGTTTTCTATCTTTCTCTATCTCTTGAGAATCTCATTTTGACTAAGAATCCCTGTTGGATCGGATTCTGACGAATCCTTCGATAATTTGTAGGAAACTTTTTCTTTATTAAATGAAAATTGGGAGACAAGAGCAAAAGACGAGGAAAAGATAAAGAATAATAAGAAAGGTGATTATCATACATATTTGTCATGTAGAAAGATGAATAAGTCCAGTATATACTCTCTTAGATATATACTTAGATCTAGACTAATTCGAGTTCCAATTTATTAAATACTTATTAATAAGTTTATTAATAAATGGAATTATTAATTAAGAATATTAATAAGAATTCCATAATTACAATAATTAATTATAATTATTATAAGATATCTTTCTAAATAATAATAACAGGTACAAATAGTCAATCGGGGTACCCATTCTATGACAACTTTCAACTTTCCCTCTGTTTTTGTGCCTTTGGTGGGCCTAGTATTTCCGGCAATTGCAATGGCTTCTTTATCTCTTCATGTTCAAAAAAATAAGATTGTTTAGATCCGGTAGGACAAAATCTCATCCATTTTTTTTTTCAAAACTTAGACTCGTATCATAACACAGATATCTATTTAGTGGAATATGATATAACATATGGCTTCTGTCGAAGATTAAAGGAATCTTATGCCTGCAAAAACATGGGTAAATGAATTCTAGTTATTTTCAAAAAGATCGGGATGGCCGAAATAAAAAGTCGGCATATCTATATGTATGTCGATATCTATAGTATGTATGTCGATATCTATAGTGGGATCATACGAGAAAGGGTATGTTATTATTTTAGATCTAACCAATTTGATGAATTAATCCTAAAGGTTCACATCAACCTAGTGCTAGTTGATGAGAGTGACTTCGGAAACAAAAAGAGTCAAGTCAAATGAATTTGGGGTATTCTCTCAATTGCAATAAAATGCAACCGGATCAAGTATGAGTTGTCGATCAGAACATATATGGATAGAACCTATAACGGGGTCTCGAAAAACAAGTAATTTCTGCTGGGCCATTATCCTTTTTTTAGGTTCATTAGGATTCTTATTGGTTGGAACTTCCAGTTATTTTGGTAGAAATTTCACATCTTTATTTCCGTCTCAGCAAATCGTTTTTTTTCCACAAGGGCTCGTGATGTCTTTCTATGGGATCGCAGGTCTCTTTATTAGTTCCTATTTGTGGTGCACAATTTCGTGGAATGTAGGTAGTGGTTATGATCGATTCGATAGAAAAGAAGGAATAGTGTGTATTTTTCGTTGGGGATTTCCTGGAAAAAATCGTCGCATCTGCCTCCGATTCTTTATAAAGGATATTCAGTCCATCAGAATAGAAGTTAAAGAGGGTCTTTATGCTTGTCGTGTCCTTTATATGGACATCAGAGGTCAGGGGGCCATTCCTTTGACTCGTACTGATGAGAATTTGACTCCACGGGAAATTGAACAAAAAGCTGCTGAATTGGCCTATTTCTTGCGTGTACCAATTGAAGTATTTTGAGAAATGGGCTGAAGAATGAATGCTTTCTTAGCAGGAGGGAAAAAACTCAAGAATCCCCTTTCTTTTTTCTATAACATAACTTAACTGAAGTTTCTTCAGAACGATCATTCGAGCCAAAGCAGACATACACATAAAAGACTAGAAAACCTTCTCTGGTCTTTTATGTGTATTGAAACCTACATACCTCAATTCACTAACAAAATAAGTAACAAACAAATAGATTCATCTCATATATAAAACCCTTTCGAAAGCAAAAATGGATTTTTTTATTTAAGTCCAAGATTTGTTGGAATTGAGACTTTAAATTCAGATAGATCACATCTTGTAAATTATTTCGTTTTTGGCAATCGACGTTTCTTTTTATACTTTCTTTTGTGCTCCTTAATGGCCAAAGAGTTGGATTTCTTATAACTTATAATGAGAACTAACCAATTTCTGTCTTGGTTTGCCGCGCATTTTTCATCATCACAATATTTTTCAGAAATTCCCCTCAATTATTCTATTCCTGACTACTCATAGTCAGTGAAATTTTTTTGAAATACTGGATATTTTGATAGAATCATAGAAAAGGAGTTCTGTCGTCTCAACACCTTAATCATACTCATTACTTAAATACTTAAAGTGGTTCGTTCGGGCATTCATCGAAAGGAGATACTTGCTTCGAATTTGAACAATTGGGATATCCGGAAACAATATTTTTTGATTCTTTCTTTTATTTTATTATTTCTTCATTCGAATTCGAAGTGAATTTTGAGTCTATTTCTATTTCTGTATTATTTCTAGATTCAAAGACTCACCGTGAAATCACAAATAAAAAACAGTGAATAGATTCATTGGCTCGATACCTTGTAATAGAACTCATGCGTGAGAGAAATATTAGATCTCATAGCATAGAGTCGACGAAGGAGGTGGGTTCATTACCAATTCACAGATGAAAAAATGGCAAAAAAGAAAACGTTCACTCCTCTTTTATATCTCGCATCTCTTGTCTTTTTGCCCTGGTGGATTTCTCTCTCAGTTAATAAAAGTTTGGAATCTTGGGTTACTAATTGGTGGAATACTAGGCAATCCGAAATCTTTTTGAATGATAGTCAAGAAAAGAGTATTCTAGAAAAATTCATAGAATTAGAGGAACTCGCCCTCTTGGACGAAATGATCAAGGAATACTCGGAGACACATCTACAAAACCTTCGTATAGGAATCCACAAAGAAACGATCCAATTAATCAAGATACACAA